TTTATCTTTTTAGGTTTATGCTCTACTCCGGGTAAAGATCCGCCCGATTTGGATTTGCACATATAGGACAAATCTTCCCATCACCATTTCTTTTTGTTATGACTTTACAAATAACAAACAGGAATCATTTATGATACACGTAGTAATCATAGATATATTACCAATTGGGTTTTTTCTAAACGGAGCCTGGATACTTCATTTTTTGAGTCCAACCAAAGCCAACCATAAATTATTCTAATTGATAATAGTACTATGAATTCCCCCAAACAATGCATCTAATTGCACTTCACGCTCCAATTTTTTGATGATTCAATTTCTCTTTCTTGGGCGAAACGGAGGATATCTCGATCGGGGGAGAGAACGGGGAAATCCCATATGACCCAATATATCTGACAAGTCGCACTATACGTCAACCCAAGATGCATCTTCCTCTCCAGGACTTCGGAAAGGTACTTTTGGAACACCAATAGGCATGAATTGAAAGAAAAAATAACTAAATACTATATTTCACTTTGATGTGGAAACGTAACAATATGGTTTTATTGTCTTTATAATATTGGCTTTATCATATTTATTTTATCCATAGATTAGAAAAATTCAGAAAGAAAGACAAAATAAATAAAGGAAAATTTTTACGAATAGGTCTTTCTAATGATAAATAAGGATGGACGCATTTACTCATAGAAAATGGTATCAATCCACCATTGCGTATTGGTACTTATCGAGTATAAAATAAATCTGCTTCTCTTTGTTCTTACGAACAGAATTCTTCCATTATTACAAACAGAATAGAATAAATATTAACCTAACCCTTGTTAGGAAATAATCCATTGAACAAGGGAAGTCCATAGGATAGTCATAGTATAGTCTTTTCCAATGCAATAAAGTTACGTAGTGTCTATTTTTCTTTGATAAAGGGGTATTTTCCATGGGTTTGCCTTGGTATCGTGTTCATACCGTTGTATTGAATGATCCCGGCCGGTTGCTTTCCGTTCATATAATGCATACAGCTCTGGTTGCTGGTTGGGCGGGCTCAATGGCTCTGTATGAATTAGCAGTTTTTGATCCTTCTGACCCTGTTCTTGATCCAATGTGGAGGCAGGGTATGTTCGTTATACCCTTCATGACTCGTTTAGGAATAACCAATTCATGGGGAGGTTGGAGTATCACAGGAGGGACTGTAACGAATCCGGGGATTTGGAGTTACGAAGGTGTAGCTGGGGCACATATTGTGTTTTCTGGCTTATGCTTTTTGGCAGCTATCTGGCATTGGGTCTATTGGGATCTAGAAATATTTTCTGATGAACGTACAGGAAAACCTTCTTTGGATTTGCCCAAGATCTTTGGAATTCATTTATTTCTCTCCGGGGTGGCTTGCTTTGGTTTTGGTGCATTTCATGTAACAGGCCTGTACGGTCCTGGAATATGGGTGTCCGATCCTTATGGACTAACGGGAAAAGTACAACCTGTAAATCCGTCGTGGGGCGTGGAAGGTTTTGATCCTTTTGTTCCGGGAGGAATAGCTTCTCATCATATTGCAGCAGGTACATTGGGCATATTAGCGGGTCTATTCCATCTTAGCGTTCGACCGCCACAACGTCTATATAAAGGATTACGTATGGGAAATATTGAAACCGTACTCTCCAGTAGTATCGCGGCTGTCTTTTTTGCAGCTTTTGTTGTTGCTGGAACTATGTGGTATGGTTCAGCAACTACCCCCATCGAATTATTTGGTCCCACTCGTTATCAATGGGATCAGGGTTACTTCCAGCAAGAGATATATCGACGAGTTAGCGCCGGGCTAGCAGGAAATCAAAGTTTATCAGAAGCCTGGTCTAAAATTCCTGAAAAATTAGCCTTTTATGATTATATCGGCAATAATCCGGCAAAAGGAGGATTATTCAGGGCAGGCTCAATGGATAGCGGAGATGGAATAGCGGTTGGATGGTTAGGACACCCTATCTTTAGAGATAAAGAGGGGCGTGAGCTTTTTGTACGTCGTATGCCCACTTTTTTTGAAACATTTCCAGTCGTTTTGGTAGACGGCGACGGAATTGTTAGAGCTGATGTTCCTTTTAGAAGGGCAGAATCGAAGTATAGTGTTGAACAAGTAGGTGTAACCGTTGAGTTCTATGGCGGCGAACTCAATGGAGTCAGTTATAGTGATCCTGCTACTGTGAAAAAATATGCTAGACGCGCTCAATTGGGTGAAATTTTTGAATTAGATCGTGCGACTTTGAAATCCGATGGTGTTTTTCGTAGCAGTCCAAGGGGTTGGTTTACTTTTGGGCATGCTTCGTTTGCTTTGCTCTTCTTCTTCGGACACATTTGGCATGGTGCTAGAACCTTGTTCAGAGATGTTTTTGCTGGTATTGACCCAGATTTGGATGCTCAAGTAGAGTTTGGAGCATTCCAAAAACTTGGGGATCCAACTACAAGAAGACAGGCAGTCTGATACAAGACCGCTTTGGTATCTTTCGCCTCTATTTTCTTTTTGGAG